AACAGCTTCAAATACAGTATCAGGAAGTACAGCTTGCGGAACTTCAATATCCACGGGTTTATTAGCTAAATGGCAATTGGCGCATACAATTCGTCCAGTCGCTTCGCGTGGATTTTCATAACCCTGCTGCGCAAAAATGGGATACGCGTTTGAAATAGATGCCTGAGTTATTATATATATCATGATCGATACGGAAATAAATCGAGTCATCTGTTCCTTTATCCCAAAAAGAGTATTTCTATTTTGCATGGTCCAATCATTGATCCCGGAATTTCTACAATAAATTGGGTAGGTAGCTAGTACAGTTCCCTATCCACGAGTTTGCCATTGTAATGGAATAATTTGAAATATGATAGAATACTTTGAAGAGGTAGAAGTAGAAAGAGTAAGTAAGATTAAAATACTTTATTTATTTATGTAATGTATGCACAAAGAAAGATTTTTAGCTGATTGATATCAGGAGATCAAATGAGTTATTCATTCATTGAATGATAAATAACTACAAGTGAAGGAGATACACGATTTAAATAATGGAAAATCCAATATTTCACAATTGTATCTAGAATAACTGGAAAAGTAGAAACAAGACCAGATATAATTTGATCATTATGAGCCAATCCAAAATCGTTGTAAACCGAACCAATCATGAGTTCCCAACCATGGGGCGAGTGAAACCCGATCCATAAATCAGTAACTAAAAGAATTGAAAAAGCTTTTATTGTGTCACTTAAGTTATAAAGGAATTCCTGAACCCAAGAATTAAGAATGACAAGTTCTTCATTACGCAAAATAAAATAACCACTTAGAATAGTAAAACATATTATATTTGTCGAAAAATGCAAGATAATATGTAGATGATATTCATTGTGTGTTTTGACCAATTGCATCGTTTCTTTGTGAATTCCTATAGGAAGCTTTTGTATATGTGTCCCTGGGTACTCCTTTATTATTTCGTCCAACAGTAATAGTTCTTCTAATTCTATGAATTTTTCTAGAACGTTCTTCTCTTGAATATCATTCAAAAAAGTTTCGGATTGCCGGGTATTCCACCAATTAGTAATCCAGGGTTCCAGACATTTATTAAATAATAGAGAAATCCACCAGGGCAAAAATACTATAGATGCAAGATAAGGAAGAGAAGTCAATGCTTTCTTTTTTTCACTTTTCATCTGTGAATTGTTAATGAATTTGCTTCATTCGTCGACTCTATCTGATATTTCTTTGAAGCATGAGTTCTATAACAAGGTATGGAACCTATAGATCTATTCCCGATTTTTGTGTAATTATTTAGTCTTTGAATCTAAAAGAAATATAGAAATGGAATAGGGATCTGCTTCGGATGAAAATAATAATAATAATAAGCAAATACTGTTTCCAGGTGTATCAATTGGACAAATTCGAACCAATTGCGTCCTTATTTGTTCTTTTGAATGTTCGAAAAAGCCACTTGAAGTGATAAATATTATTCGGATTTCAATACAAAAGAATCTCTCTGGTGCCCAGAACAATTATTTCGAAATGTTTCACCGTCTAACCACATCTCACCGCAGTAAAGAGAAATATTTATAAAGAATATTGATAATGAAATCCGAAATAGGCAGAAAAATGAGAAAGAAATTGGATGGTTATGAGAGATCCAATCTTTTTTTTTTATCAAGGAGCAAAAGTATAAAAAGAACGATCGATTGACAAAAGAGAAGATAATAAAATTTACTAGGTACGATCGATCTATCCCTATCTAACGTATCAATTCAGAATCTTGGGTCCAAAAAGATGAATTCTGTATGCCGAGATGCTCGGATTTGGATATATGTGATGAATCCACACTTATTAGACTTGTTTGTTACTATTATACAAGGGAGAATTGAGTTGGACCCCATACACATATAAAATAAAAAAACACCTATGGCACAAAAAAACTTGCATATAGTATTATTATAGTATAGTTATTTTGTTTCATTATAGTTGTTTTCTTCCATGTATGCCCTCCTGCTTTTGTTTATGGGGCACGTGTCTGCCAACAGAAAGAGGAAATAAATCTATCATGTCTTGCTTGAATGAGCATTCTAAAGAAACTTCAGTTACATTAAAAACAAAAGAAAGGGGTGTTATCGAGTTCCTTCACTCATGCCGAGAAAGCATTTATTCCGCATTTCAAAATACTTCAATTGGTACACGCAAGAAATAGGCCAATTCCGCAGCTTTTTGTTCAATTTCCCGTGGAGTCAAATTCTCATCAGTACGAGTCAAGGGAATAGCTCCCTGGCCTCTGATTTCCATATAAAGAACACGACGAGAATAAAGACCCTCTTTAACCTCCATTCTGATTGACTGTATATCTCTTATAAAAAAGCGAAGGAAGATGCGACGGTTTTTTCCAGGGAATCCCCAACGAAAAATACATACTATTCCCTCTTTTCTATCGAATCGATCATAACCACTACCTATATTCCACGAAATTGTGCACCACAAATAGGAGCTAATGAATAGACCCGCGATTCCATAGAAAGACATTACAATTCCTTGTGGAAAAAAAATGATTTGCTGATCGGGGAATACAGATATCAGATTCCTACCAAGATAACTAGAAGTTCCAACCACTAAAAATCCTAGCGAACCCAAAAAAAGGATACAGGCCCAGCAAAAATTACTTGTTTTTCTGGATCCCCTTATGAGTTCTATCCATATATTTTCTGATCGCCAGTTCATATTATACTATACCAGATCCGGTTATATTTGATTGGAATTCAGAGAATAACCCCAATGAATTTTATTTTTCTTTTCTTGCTCCCGAAATAACTCTCATCAACTAGCACTACTTTGTTGTGAACCATTAGGAATAATTGGTTAGATACATTTACATTCTATTTTTCATATTGAATTGATTGATTTTTTTTTGATTAGCTATATCCATATATACATATATTTACTCGGATATCATGTATCTATATGCATAAAAGTTCTTTCATTTGTGTTCGGGGGAAATCACATATCGTACCATATTCCACTAAATGGATACCTGTATTATGATCCACTGTTGAAATGACTTGATGAGATTTGGTCCCCCATTATATCTAGACAATCTTATTTTTTTGAACATGAAGAAATAAAGAAGCCATTGCAATTGCCGGAAATACTAGGCCTACTAAAGGCACAAAAATAGAGGGTAAGTTAAGATCTGTCATAGAATAGATGCCTCGATTTAATATTTGTAGCTCTTATAAGGAAAGATATCTTATGATAAGTATATCTATTATAAATAATATTAAGTAGTTAATAAGTGCAAGGAATGTGGAATTAAGTGTACACACTTATCTATTTTTCTGCACGAATATGTATGATAATCCACTTTAATAAATTTTTCATTCTTCTTTTCTTTCTCTCGTTCTTATCGTAAGAATTTTATTATGAATTCGCGACTATAACTATAATTAATCTAATACAAAACAGGGAAAAAGTGGATTTATAGAAATTACTTACACTCCATATTTCTTTTATATTTATCTATAAATATTACTATATTATGTAATAATATTTATTTTTTAGAAGGCATTTTCTATATAATGATTATATTAATCAATCAAATTAAATATAAATAAAATATAGAAAATATGGATCAAATCTTATATATATAAATATATAAATCGTTTTTTTTTTTTTTTTTAATTTTTGGAATTTTGATTCAAAGGAAAAAACCCATGGAGCTGAAATAACTCACTCAGAACACCTTTTAAAAGATTACGTGGTACGATTGAATCAAATAAACCCTTATGGAATAAATACTCAGCTGCTTGTGAACCGTCGGGTACTGTTTTATTCAATGTTTGTTCAATTACTCTTTTACCCGCAAATGCGATGTAGGCATTAGGTTCAGCAATAATGACATCTCCCAACATACCAAAACTGGCTGTAACTCCCCCTGTTGTAGGAGAAGTAAGGATTGATACATAGAATAATTTTTTATTTAATTGATAATTATATGAAGCAGAAGATATTTTAGCCATTTGCATCAAGCTCAAACTTCCTTCTTGCATGCGCGCTCCACCAGAGGCACACACAATAATAAGAGGTAGAGATCGATTGGTAGCATACTCGATCAAACGGGTTATTTTCTCGCCTACTACGGATCCCATACTACCCCCCATGAACTGAAAGTCCATAACCCCAATTGCTATGGTAATACCATTTAATTGACCTATGCCCGTTTGAACAGCTTCAGTTAGACCTGTCTTTCTTTGATAAGAATCGATACGATCCTTATAGGGTTCCTCCTCTGAATGAAATTCAATAGGATCCGTAGAGACCATATCTTCATTCATGGGATCCCAAGTGCCCGGATCGATCGAAAGTTCGATTCTATCTGAACTACTCATTTTCAAATGATATCCACATTGTTCACAAATATTCATTTTTGATCTAAAAAATTTTTTATAATTTAATCCATAACAATTTTCGCATTGAATCCATAAATGCCTGTATTTTTTATTTATATCAAGATCATTAGATCTTCCCCTTATATTAAAATCATTGCCATTACTACTAGTTCTCATACTAGAACTTCTACTTTCATTACAAATGAAACTATAGATATAATTGTCATTGTAATTGTCAGTACCTTCTGAAATGTAACTATCAATACTGATTTCAAAATGAAGATAACTATCAATGCAACTATTAATGTGATTATTCCAACTGGATTTAGTATCATACACGTAATAGTGGTGGTTCTTACTTTTAGATCTACTATTTAAATAATTCGAATTCAGATAATTAGAAAAAGAACTTTCTAGTTCATTCAGAAAAGAACTATCATTGTCAATCTCCAAAATTTGATTTTCAATATCAAAATATATGGAATAACTATCGCCATTACTATCTCTAACTAAAAAAGTGTCATCAGAAATCAAACTCCAAATATCCCTAATATCAAATAAGCGCTCAACATTACTAGAATTGCAACTCCCACTATCATGCCAACTAGAAATGTTTTTATCTCTATCATTTATAATGGGGTCTTCATTTTCACTAGTATGCCCAATGGGATCAAGACTATACATTGATTTATTTATCTCACATCCGTGTTCTAACTCCCTGTTAGAGGACATCGAATTGAACCACCATTTTTCCATAAATTCTCGCTGCCCCTTACTTGAAAATACAATAGATGAATAGTCATTCGATGAATAATTATTTTACTATTTGATTTCCTATCCTAATTAAACATATGGATTCAATTATTAGGATCATTAACTAATAACGAATATATATTGAAATAAATGATTCTCTTTATGGGAATACAGGATATCGCTTCAACATTTCAATTTTAATATATATATATATTTTATTTAATTGTTTGGTTGATAGAATCTTTTCCTCAATATATTTATTATAAATATAAGGAAATAAGGAAAGATTTCTCTCTTATAGTGCACAAATTTTCTCATTAAATTGAATAAAACAAGAAGTTTTTATTTATTGCAACATGGAACAAAAAAGACAATATACAGGATGGGTTGATGGTACTCTCTTCCCTTGGCTTATGATCTGAAACCATAGGATAGGATCTAAAATAATCCATCAATCGCAAAGACCCATAGGATTAATTATGGATCCAACAATAAACAATAGAAGTATTGAGTTCTTTAGTCTTAAATCTTATCTTGTATTTAGATCTTGTATATATACACATTATATATACACATGGGTTAGGTTATAGGTAAGGTCTGTATATTCTGTACATATTTATTGATATAGTTTATTGCTATATCCATATCAATAATCAATAAAAGAGATATACGCAAATCCAAAGATGGATATAAAGATGGATATTTGGTTATTCTTTATTTAGTTTAGTTCGGCTCAATCTTTTTTTTAGTAAAAGATTGAGCCGAGTTTATTTAATTATACTTAGGAGAACAAACAGGAATTACTGAATTATACACGTTTAGTTATCCAACGTATCTACCGGTTTGAATTCGAATTTGATTTCTTTCCACACTTCACAAGCAGCGGCAAGTTCAGGGCTCCATTTGCAAGCTTCACGGATAATTTCATTACCTTCGATAGCTAGATCGCGCCCTTCATTACGAGCTTGTACACACGCTTCTAAAGCCACCCTATTAGCTACTGCACCAGGTGCATTTCCCCAAGGGTGTCCCAAAGTTCCTCCGCCGAACTGTAGTACGGAATCATCCCCAAAAATCTCGGTCAAGGCAGGCATATGCCAAACATGAATACCTCCTGAAGCCACCGGCAGAACACCTGGCATAGAGACCCAATCTTGAGTGAAGAAAATACCGCGGCTTCGATCTTTTTCAATATAATCGTCGCGTAGTAAATCAACAAAACCTAAAGTCATCTCACGTTCACCTTCCAGTTTACCTACTACTGTACCAGCGTGAATGTGATCCCCACCAGACATACGTAACGCTTTAGCTAGTACACGAAAATGCATACCATGATTCTTCTGTCTATCAATAACTGCATGCATTGCACGGTGAATGTGAAGAAGTAAGCCGTTGTCTCGGCAATAATGAGCCAAGCTAGTATTTGCGGTGAATCCCCCTGTTAAGTAGTCATGCATTACGATAGGAACTCCCAATTCTCTAGCAAATACAGCCCTTTTGATCATTTCTTCACACGTAGCTGCAGTAGCATTCAAGTAATGTCCTTTGATTTCACCTGTTTCGGCTTGCGCTTTATAAATAGCTTCGGCACAAAATAGGAAACGGTCTCTCCAACGCATAAATGGCTGTGAGTTTACGTTTTCATCATCTTTGGTAAAATCAAGTCCACCACGTAGACATTCATAAACGGCTCTACCGTAGTTTTTCGCGGATAATCCCAATTTTGGTTTAATAGTACATCCCAATAGAGGACGCCCATATTTGTTCAATTTATCTCTTTCAACTTGGATTCCATGAGGTGGACCTTGGAAAGTTTTGGAATAAGCAGGAGGAATTCGCAGATCCTCCAAGCGTAGAGCTCGTAGAGCTTTGAATCCAAATACATTACCTACAATGGAAGTAAACATGTTGGTAACAGAACCTTCTTCAAAAAGGTCTAAAGGATAAGCTACATAAGCAATATATTGATCTTCCTCCCCAGCAACAGGCTCGATGTGGTAGCATCGTCCTTTGTAACGATCAAGGCTAGTAAGTCCATCAGTCCACACAGTTGTCCATGTACCAGTAGAAGATTCGGCAGCTACTGCGGCCCCTGCTTCTTCAGGTGGAACTCCAGGTTGCGGAGTTACTCGGAATGCTGCCAAGATATCAGTATCTTTGGTTTCATATTCAGGAGTATAATAAGTCAATTTGTAATCTTTAACACCAGCTTTGAATCCAACACCTGCTTTAGTCTCTGTTTGTGGTGACATAAGTCCCTCCCTACAACTCATGAATTAAGAATTCTCACAATGACAAGGTCTACTCGACATGGAATAGGCATGAATGAAACCTTTGAAAAAAAAAGAATCTTTCAAAAAATTTTCAACTAAACTAATATTATCAACTAATTTAATTAATAAGAAAGACCATGTATTTGATTCACCAAATACATCATTATTGTATACTCTTTGATATGTATGGCGCAACCCAATATTTGTTTGGTGGGTTTCTAATTTCTTAAAATCTTCCTTTTATTTGAATTTAAATATCTAATATACTAAGAAAAATTCCCTCTTGACAGTAATATATGTTGTATATGTAAATCCTAGATGTGAAAATAAGCATAATTCATCCATGAAAAGGTATAAAACAAGAATGGACTAAAATCCATATACAAAAAAAATACCAACGGCCGATGAGATCGAAATAATGAATGAATCATAAATCGAGTTTAGGTTCGAATTCCATAAATAATATAATCCTAATATGTATGAGATTATATATAATGATAGATAAATGAAACATACTTCCTCATTCATTATTCTTATTCATCTACTTGATATTTTGAAAAGAGGTTGGTTGCACTTGAAAATTTACTCATTGAATGAGGAAACAATTGAATTGGATTCGGTTGGACAATACTAACTAAATCGAGTATTAACTTCCTTATTGATTCCATTTCTTCCTTATTGAATTAATCGATCAGCTTGTTATCGGACATTTTCGATTCGGAAATATTCCCAATAAATTTCGACATATTTCACTTTATCATAATTATAAAAATGAATCCTACTACTTCTGGTCCTGCGGTTTCCACATTTGAAGAAAAAAACCTAGGGCGGATCGCTCAAATTATTGGCCCAGTACTGGATGTTGCTTTTCCTCCGGGAAAGATGCCTAATATTTATAACGCTTTGGTAGTTAAGGGCCGAGATACTCTCGGTCAGCAAATTGATGTGACTTGTGAGGTACAACAATTATTAGGAAATAATCGAGTTAGAACCGTAGCTATGAGTGCTACAGATGGTCTGACGAGAGGAATGAAAGTGATTGACACGGGAGCTCCTCTAAGTGTTCCAGTTGGTGGGGCTACTCTCGGACGAATTTTCAACGTTCTTGGGGAACCCGTTGATAATTTAGGTCCTGTAGATACCCGCACAACATCCCCTATTCATAGATCTGCCCCCGCTTTTATACAGTTAGATACGAAATTATCAATTTTTGAAACAGGGATTAAAGTGGTGGATCTTTTAGCTCCTTATCGTCGTGGAGGAAAGATCGGACTGTTCGGAGGAGCTGGAGTAGGTAAAACGGTACTCATCATGGAATTGATCAACAACATAGCTAAAGCTCATGGAGGCGTATCCGTATTTGGTGGAGTAGGCGAACGTACTCGTGAAGGAAATGATCTTTACATGGAAATGAAAGAATCCGGAGTGATTAATGAACAAAATATTGCGGAATCCAAAGTGGCTCTAGTCTACGGTCAGATGAATGAGCCGCCAGGAGCTCGTATGAGAGTTGGTTTGACTGCCCTAACCATGGCGGAATATTTCCGGGATGTTAATGAGCAAGACGTACTTCTATTCATTGACAATATCTTTCGATTCGTTCAAGCGGGATCTGAGGTATCTGCCTTATTAGGGAGAATGCCTTCCGCAGTGGGTTATCAACCTACCCTTAGTACGGAAATGGGATCTTTGCAAGAAAGAATTACGTCTACCAAAGAAGGATCTATAACCTCTATTCAAGCTGTTTATGTACCTGCAGACGATTTAACCGACCCCGCTCCTGCCACGACATTTGCACATTTAGATGCTACTACCGTACTATCAAGAGGATTAGCAGCCAAAGGGATTTATCCAGCGGTGGACCCTTTGGATTCAACGTCAACTATGCTCCAACCTGGGATCGTTGGCGAGGAACATTATGAAACTGCGCAAAGAGTTAAGCAAACTTCACAGCGTTACAAAGAACTTCAGGACATTATAGCTATCCTTGGATTGGACGAATTATCCGAAGAGGATCGTTTAACCGTGGCAAGAGCACGAAAAATTGAACGTTTCTTATCACAACCCTTCTTCGTAGCAGAAGTATTTACGGGCTCTCCGGGAAAATATGTCGGTCTCGCGGAAACAATTAGGGGATTTCAACTGATCCTTTCCGGAGAATTAGACAGTCTTCCCGAGCAGGCCTTTTATTTGGTGGGTAACATCGATGAAGCTACCGCGAAAGCTATGAACTTAGGAACTTAGAAGTGGAGAGCAAATTGAAGAAATGACCTTAAATCTTTGTGTACTGACCCCTAATCGAATTGTTTGGAATTCAGAAGTAAAAGAAATCATTTTATCTACTAATAGTGGCCAAATTGGTGTATTACCAAACCACGCCCCCGTTGCTACAGCTCTAGATATAGGTCTTTTGAGAATACGCCTCAACGACCGATGGTTAACAGTGGCTCTTATGGGGGGTTTCGCTAGAATAGGTAATAATGAGATCACCATTTTAGGAAATGATGCGGAACTGAGTACTGACATTGATCCGCAAGAAGCTCAGCAAGCTCTTGAAATAGCTGAAGCTAACTTGAGTAGAGCAGAGGGTAAGAGACAAATAATTGAAGCGAATCTAGCTCGCAGACGAGCTATTACGCGAGTAGAGGCTAGTAATACTATTTCCTACTAGTCAATATAGCAGAACAATCAAAAGAGCTTCTTTTGATTTATACATTCTATTTCGATTCCGCTAATTGATTGAAGGAATACAATCAAGTCTAATCTGATACAACGAAAAAAAAAGAAGATGCGTAAAAAAACTTATTAGATACCATTGACTCCGGTATCTAATAAGTTATACCTACTATTGGATTTGAACCAATGACTCCCGCCGTATGAAAGCAATACTCTAACCGCTGAGTTAAGTAGGTCATTTATCACTACAAAGAAAAAAAGGGACCCATCGCTTCGTGAATTATAGATGGAATATTACTTCTAGGCAATACCAACTCTTAACAAGAAAGGGATTAGGGGATTATCTTGTGGATCGTGGAATATTCATCTTGTCAAGAAATTCATATCCATCTTGACAAGAAATTATCTATATGTTAAGATATCTATGACAAGGGCTATAGCTCAGTTAGGTAGAGCAACTCGTTTACACGTGCGCCGATGCTTTTCAAGGAAGTCCATTATGCAATCAATATATTTGATCTTATTGAGAAATCGATGTCTTACTCCATGGATTCGAAAGAACAAGAGAACAATAGCCTGACAAATATTTATTTGTGGTTCAATCTGATTTCGATGCGAATTCTGGTGTCAATGTCAAATAGAACCCATCATTGATTTGAGAATTGATAAGGTGAATACCCAGTCTATTCAATGCTAGGCATAATGAGTATAAGGGCCTCAAAATAACCTCTTTTCGTCCTATGAACTTTAAGGTGTATGAAGTCTCATAGTTGACTCTTGTGGCGGGGCGATAGAGACTATAGTTAACTTATTTATTAACTTAGGTGAATCTAGGCCAGAGGCAGACCTACGTCAAGGTAACCCTTTTTTGAAACACTTTGGTATTGCTCTTGGATCAAAATAAAAATAATGAATCAGAGCACATGGAGCCATCTCACTATCTTCTTACTTTTGCTTGAAGAGAAGAAAAAATATGGCAGACTAACTGATCTTTTCATCAGTTGATGAAAGAGCCCAATGCAACAAAATGCATGTTGGGTCTTTGAAACAGTTCGAATCATTTCGATACTAATTAGTTTGATCTGTTTTACCGAGAAGGTCTACGGTTCAAGTCCGTATAGCCCTATAGATTCTATATTACATTATTTGTATAGTTTTTATTTCGTCATTAGTGCTTGTTTGTGACAGATTAGTGTTGGTTCATTTGGTTTGGTTCGTCCATAGAAATGAAAAGATTACCACATACTTGTATGGATCCATAGGTACAGGAAAATAAAAATACATTTCTTTCAATGGATCCAATTAGTATTTATCAAATCATCCAATCTCGGACAAACAAACCCCCTCTTCCTCATTAATCCTCGTGGGTTGGATGAATTCCATATAACTTTTTCCCACCTCCGATCAAAGAAAAGAATTGGTGATACATTTTTACTTAGGTATACCCAATCCCAGTCCATTTTTGAAGTGAAAATTATAACACAATCCTAACTAAAAATTACAACTTAATTCAATCGTAAGTCACATGGATCTAGTACCTATTCGGGGTCTTGTATTTTTTATTTTTGGAAAGACCCTGAACGATTGCCTTTTTCCATTTTTATGAGTTGAACCATTTTATATATTTTATTTAGTCTGTCGAATCTTTCGATTTCGATAATACGTTCGTTATCCTTTAATACGTTATCCTTTATTGTTATTGTTTCTGAAGAGACCGCGGGGATCAGTTATAGTAGAGGTTCAAAGTTTCCAATCTTGGTATGGAAACTATGAGTTTTTATTTTTATGTGTAAGGGTTTCTCACAATTCAACGAATCAAATCAATTAAATTAAGAAAAATAGAAATTAAGAAAGAAAATAGAACTCTAAGACAAGGGAAGAAAATCTAATGATTCCATTATTTTTATTTATATATATTTATTTACATATATATATTCAATATGATGCATGATGAAATTTAACTAATTATTTGAACTAATTCTTTTTTTTTTATTATTTTAATAAAAATATAAAAAATTAATAAAAATATAAAAAAAAAGTGAGAAAGTTTTGTTTGTGTAAAAGCATAATATGTCTACACTATTATAATAGAATCGAAATGTAAGTGGAATTCTGTTGAATTCATTTTTAAGCATGTTCTACAGAAAACAAGCTGTGCGGTTTAATAAAAAAATTCTTATTTCACCTAGGAAGTTCTGAATGAATCGAAAATTACAATTCAAATCGACTAATTCAGTATAGTACACATTAATAGGAGTGCATCTATGTTTCTGCTTCATGAATATGATATTTTCTGGGCATTTCTAATAATATCAAGTGTTATTCCTATCTTGGCATTTGTAATTTCCGGGATTTTAGCCCCGAGTAGTGAGGGAACAGAGAAGTTTTCTAGTTATGAATCGGGTATAGAGCCCATGGGAGATGCTTGGGTACAATTCCGAATTCGCTATTACATGTTTGCTCTAGTTTTTGTTGTTTTTGATGTTGAAACGGTCTTTCTTTATCCATGGGCAATGAGTTTTGATGTATTGGGTGTATCCGTATTTATAGAAGCTTTAATTTTTGTGCTTATCCCAATTGTTGGTTCAGTTTATGCATGGCGAAAAGGGGCATTGGAATGGTATTAGCTCCTGAATATTCAGACAATCAAAATAAAAAGAAAGGAAAAGATAACATTGAGACGATTATTAATTTGATTGAGTTTCCGTTAGTTGACCAAGCAATCTCCAATTCCGTTATTTCAACTACATTAAATGATCTTTCGAATTGGTCAAGACTCTCCAGTTTATGGCCGCTTTTATATGGTACTAGTTGTTGTTTTATTGAATTTGCTGCATTAATAGGCTCCCGATTTGACTTTGATCGTTATGGATTGGTACCAAGATCGAGTCCTAGGCAAGCGGACCTTATTTTAACAGCTGGTACAGTAACAATGAAAATGGCTCCCTCTTTAGTGAGATTATATGAGCAAATGCCTGAACCGAAATATGTCATTGCTATGGGTGCCTGTACTATTACAGGAGGGATGTTCAGTACCGATTCTTATAGTACCGTTCGAGGGGTCGATAAGCTAATTCCTGTAGATGTGTATTTACCGGGCTGCCCACCTAAGCCAGAGGCTGTTATAGATGCTATAACGAAACTTCGTAAGAAGATATCTCGAGAAATCTCTGAAGATAGAATCGGATCTCAACAAGAAAATCGATGTTTTACTATCAATCACAAGTTTCATGTTCGACGTAGTATTCATACTGGAAATTACAATCAAAAATTGCTCTATCAACCACCACGTACTTCAGAGATATCTTATGAACAATTTTTCAAGTCCAAAAATTCAATATCTTCTCGTGAATTGGCGAATTAGGCAAATAGTTTTTGTTTGTGCAGAATAATAAAATAAACAGCCGATCAATCTTTATAAATTTCATTGTAAATTTTAAATACTCATATAAATACAAATGCGGGAGAGATCAAGAAGATGCAAGGTCGTTTATCCGCCTGGCTAGCCAAGCATGAGCTAATTCATAGATCTTTGGGCTTCGATTACCAAGGAATAGAAACTTTACAAATAAAACCTGAGGATTGGGACTCCATTGCTGTCATTTCATATGTATATGGTTACAATTATTTACGATCTCAGTGTGCTTATGATGTATCACCTGGTGGATTTTTAGCTAGTGTGTATCATCTTACGAGAATACAATATGGTGTGGATCAACCGGAAGAGGTATGCATAAAAGTATTTACCCCAAGGAAGAATCCTAAAATCCCCTCTGTTTTCTGGATTTGGAAAAGTGCTGATTTTCAAGAACGGGAATCTTATGATATGTTGGGAATTTCTTATAATAATCATCCGCGCCTTAAACGTATCTTGATGCCTGAAAGTTGGATAGGCTGGCCTTTACGTAAGGACTATATTACTCCCAATTTCTATGAAATACAAGATGCTTATTGAATGATAAGAAATTTATCTTTACTTATATGACGCGACTCCAGATTTTAAGTTAAGGTATATTTTTATCTTCCGTTCTAGTTGAAACAGAGTAACTGAACTTGAATTCCTATTATGGGTGGCCCAATAAAGGGCTTCATTACTATTTTCCAATTTGTAAAAAATATTATATATGTTTCGAATAAGTAGAGACAATAAAAGGTTCTGTATCATGAACTTTGTTGTACCGCGCATATCAGTTAGATGAACCCTGTAAAGTAACATAAGCGGGAGAGGGAGTGAAGAAAAAGAAAATACAAAATTCCGCAAACAAAGGGGGTAGAATTTAATTTGTACTGTATCCGAGATACATTCTATCAACTCCTACCCTTCCACTCTTCTAGACTAGACTTTGATTGGGGTTTTTAACCAACTAACTTCGGATATATTATGAGGAATTAACATATTTTTACAAAAAAAAATAAAAATGGAGGTATATATATACAGCTATATGAATAAGTATGTAGCACGCTCTAGACTATTAAATGTATCCCAACCAACCTTTTTTTTATGAATTTCTATGAATATTTATACATAAATTGCCTGTCAGGAACCAGATTTGAACTGGTGACACGAGGATTTTCAGTCCTCTGCTCTACCAACTGAGCTATCCCGACTCGACTACTTTTCCCATATTATCTTACTAAAAGACCGATGTTTATGTCAATTAAAGGGACTAAAAAAGGATTAAAATCTCACTTAGTCCCTGGAATTTTTTGTATCTTCAAAAAAAGAAGACTTTCTTTGATAAGTGTAAGGGTAATGATATGGGCTCTGAATGGTTCCATAATGGGGATTCTTTGTCCATATATGTTGATTTCTATGTGCCACCAAAAACTTAAGATGGGATAAGATAGAAGCATTTCTGTTCGGACCCACTTGTGAAAGAGTAGAATGAACGAGAAATGTAACGAATTTTGAACCACCGACGAAAAATGGGAAAAAAATAGTTAGGAAATAAAAAGGGTTTTTATTGGGGATAGAGGGACTTGAACCCTCACGATTTTCTAAAATCGACGGATTTTCCTCTTACTATAAATTTCATTGTTGTCAATATTGACATGTAGAACGGGACTCTCTCTTTATTCTCGTCTGATTAATCATTTTTTTTTCAAATGTTCATTCAAATGATAAATCGGACTCCGGCTGGAGTGAATGATTTGACCATTGAATATCGAATTTTTTCTTAAACTTAGATTGATATGGATTCACAATAATTCTTAAATTTTTCATAGAATGAAAAATTTATTTATATAAATTCTAGATTAAGGTTGTGATTATGATTAATCGTTTGATATGTCAGTATGTATACGTAGGTATTATATTAGGTATATAAGGTCATCCTTCCTTTCTGTAATTTTGATATAAAGATTCCTGCTACCAACGCAACCAACTCCATTCGTTAGAACAGCTTCCATTGAGTCTCTGCACCTATCCTTTTTTTATATATTTTATATTTATATATAAAATAAACCTTTGTTTTTTTTTTTCAAAACAAGGATTTGGCTCAGGATTGCCCATTTTTAATTCCGGGGTTTCTCTGAATTTGGAAGTTATCACTTAGTAGGTTTCCATACCAAGGCTCAATCCAATCAAGTCCGTAGCGTCTACCAATTTCGCCATATCCCCCCTTGGTTTTAGACCCGGATTTCGTTCGTTGTGTTGTGATCCCACTCACTTCTTTTATTTATCTTGAAGCTATTGAATTAATTAAATACTACTTCTTATCTTATATCATTCTTATCTTATATCAAAAAAGTATATACTACTATTTTTTATCCATATCCCTATTCTCTCATTTCATCTCTATTGAATTAAATAACCCATATTTCATTTCTTTTTGTTCCAATCGAAAATGATTTTATCACTGATGTATTCACAATTCAATATGAATAGATATATCTCACATTTAATTTATATGATGTACTTCCTTTTTGCATTTTTCCATCCTAATTTGGAATACTGGAACGATCGATACTCATTTCTTTTTTTCACGCTATTTCTTTTCCTTCCGGAATAAATAAAACCAGAGGAATGCCGCATTATAATCCGTATTCCATTACATCTTTATTCTTATTTTATCCTTTTTTCCGAGGTAAATAAAAAAAAAATAGAATATAAAATAAAAAACCAAAATGATAAATTTCTAATATTGGTATATGTATATATTAATATATAATGTAAATAAAATCGATTTTAAATTTCAATAGAATTCAATATTAATATAAAAATAGAATATGATATAAATAAATGAATATTAAATATTTATTGATATTAATGATATATTCTAGAATTAGAAATACAATGATATATACTAAGATATAAAGTAAATTATTAATAATTAATATTAGATAATATACTAATATATGCCAATTATATGCCAATCTAATATATTAATAATAACTAATATATTAATTAATAATATAATAGTGAAACAAAAACAAAAAATGGTTAACTAAGATACCTGTGGTTTATTGAGTTCCTATGTACTATTTTGTTTGATTTCTTTTATGTTATGCGAGCCCGCTTAGCTCAGAGGTTAGAGCATCGCATTTGTAATGCGATGGTCATCGGTTCGACTCCGATAGCCGGCTTTTTTTCTATTTGTTTTTTGTTCGATTTTTTCCATAATTGAGAGAATCCCTCAAAATATTGAAAAGACTCTCCCCCTTCCGCCCCTTTTCTTCAAAAGACTCTCCCCCTTCCGCCCCTTTTCTTCAAAGGTCAGGTCACTTGTCTATTATGTCGCGGCACCTTCTAACTATGAAGAAAAAACGGATTCGATAAATTAGAAATTAGATCTCTACGAGGGGGGGGACAAATCATAAAACGTAGCCTTAACCCCCTATCCTGGATATATATATATATAATCTGAATATTGATACAATTCTTTTCATTATACTTTGTTTTGTAGTACTTCCATAAATTTTGCTTTGTTTTTATTCTTTTATTTAGTTCAGTCCTATTTTCGATTTATTATTTAAATATTTATTTCAATTTAATATTGAAATTTTAATAAAATAAAGGAGTCTTTATGTCTCGTTACCGAGGACCTCGTTTCAAAAAAATACGCCGTCTGGGGGCTTTACCGGGACTAACTAGTAAAAGACCTAGATCCGGAAGTGATCTGAAAAACCAATTACGCTCTGGAAAAAGATCACAATATCGTATTCGTCTAGAAGAAAAACAGAAATTGCGTTTTCATTATGGTCTGACAGAGCGACAATTACTTAGATATGTGCATATCGCTGGAAAGGCAAAAGGATCAACAGGACAGGTTTTACTGCAACTACTTGAAATGCGTTTGGATAACATTCTTTTTCGATTGGGTATGGCTTCGACCATTCCTGGAGCCCGGCAATTAGTTAACCATAGACATATTTTAGTTAATGGTCGTATAGTAGATATACCAAGTTATCGTTGCAAACCCCGAGATATTATTACTACGAAAGATAAACAAGGATCGAAAACTCTGGTTCAAAATTATATTGCTTCGTCCTCCCGTGAGGAATTGCCAAAACATCTGACTGTTGACTCATCCCAATATAAAGGATTAGTAAATCAAATAATAGATAGTAAAAGTGTCGGTTTGAAAATTAATGAGTTGTTAGTCGTAGAATATTATTCTCGTCAGACTTGAGCCCAACGAAAAAAGGGTTCGGACAATGTTGCCCCCCCTTTCGTTGAAGGAAATAGATTTAAGTTAAGGGCCTCGGTCCGCATTTTTTCACATATTACAAATAAAATAGATCGTGGGTAAGGTTTGCATTTTCAGACTTTCCGATACTTGTATTTTACGTACTACACTAATTAAGAATAGAGAATCTCTATCAAGTAAAGGCCTTACTGTTGGAATAGGAATAATGGTATCAATTGGTATTTGATTTGATACATTATGGTCGGTAACGCTGGCGAATTAGATGAGGGTACATAAACGGAAAGAGAGGGATTCGAACCCTCGGTAAACAAAAGCCTACATAGCAGTTCCAATGCTACACCTTCAACCACTCGGCCATCTTTCCGATATAATCTTATTATTGACCAGAAACCGAATGAATAGCGAGTCATTCATATTATTGCAATACAGGTGCAACCGATCAATCAATTCGAATCGAAATAAAAAACTCAAATCTTCAAATAAAAAAAGAAAAATAGTCCCTTTTTCAGGTTCGAGGGTTAAAAAAACACATTTTTTTTTTAACAAAAAAAAGGATATCCATTCATGTTTATCAAGACCAACGGATAATCTTTTTTTGTTCTGAGATTTATATCGGACAAAATCAATGGCTTGGAATAAATCAACTGAAGGATCCATACTTTATACTACGATTAGATTTAGACAATGCTTCTACCTATAGGAATAAAAATTTCTTGAATTATCAGAATCCATAGGAAAATCAAGTCCTTGATTCTTTAACTTAGATAAAATAGTAATACTTCCGTTCATTGGTATACTACTTAATTAAATTGGATGTTATCCAATTAAATAAAGAAAGATATTTCTTATCTCTCCCTTTTCAAAGAGGAACAATTTTAGTATATAAAGTTTACATTTTTCTTTTTAGAATTAATCCGTTTTTATGTTATTTTGTACTGTATAATTCCTTTGTTTGTGAGATCATTTTCCCTCAGGGGAAATGAGAAGAATTATAAAATGGATTGCTAATTATGCCTAGATCTCGGATAAATGGAAATTTTATTGATAAGACCTTTTCAATTGTAGCCAATATCTTATTACGAATAATTCCGACAACTTCAGGAGAAAAGGAGGCATTTACCTATTACAGAGATGGTGCGATTTGATTTTTTTCTTGTTTTTTTAGCCCTTAGTCTTATGAGAAAGAGACATGATTCAAGATAGAAATAAAAAAGGATTATTGAAATAAAGCTACGCTTGTTGAAGGTGAAGTTTGTAGGTGTAACAATTCCTTCTGTCGTGTATCCTCGATTGATGCAGCCTCAGATGCTTCAATTGTCGATTTTAGTATTGAGCAAAAGGTTACACCTATGGGTTCTGTATTGTGGGTCAATCCCACTTAACTAGTACCAATAGGCGGCATAGGGGAAGAAGCACTACACCCAGGAATCAACAATATGAAAACTTTGTTATAAATTACCCCCTTCCCTCATCGGTATTGGGGCTAACAAGAATGGTTGGGACAACAAGCATCCATCTCGTTTGTACTTTGTTTGGATACCCGTATAGCCATCGAAGATCGTTGAAGTGACTAATTCCTGGAAATAAGAGGCGTTGAGGACAAAGAAATTGTTGGAGTTACCATTTCTATCGAGTACTAATATGATTGGTATTAAGAAAAAACAAAAGCTCTTACAGGAAGGCTGGCTAGAAATTTCTTGTAAAAATACTAGCCCCTGTCAGTTCATAATGAGAATATTGAAATTTTTATTTCATATATTATTAGTACTATGCACAGAAGGGAGGAGCCGTATGAGATGAAAATCTCACGTACGGTTCTGGAACGGAGTTTATTGGAATAGAATGAACGACCGTAACGGATGTCAGCTCAATCCGAAGGAAATTATGCGGAAGCTTTACAGAATTATTATGAAGCTACGCGACTAGAAATCGATCCTTATGATCGAAGTTATATACTCTATAACATAGGACTTATACATACAAGCAACGGGGAACATACAAAGGCTTTGGAATATTATTTCCGGGCACTAGAACGAAACCCGTTCTTACCACAAGCTTTTAATAATATGGCCGTGATCTGTCATTACGTGCGACTATCTCCATTATAGAAAAAAGGAAAAAAGATCAAATAGACTAGTAAATACTAGAAAAAAATAGGCTTTCTACATATACATCGTCCAAAGCAACGATTTTTATAAGCTGTAGCAAGGAAAAGGACTTCGTGGGAACAAAAAAATACGAAGAAATGGGTATGGCCTATATACTTATATTCTATG